TTTTCTTGCGTCTTGTTGATAAACCAGCGTGGATATTTATATCTAAATAGATGCTCAATTTGGGAAGTTTGGGAAGTAAGAAGCCCCTTTGACATCTCTTCATCTGCAAATAATTCTAGACGTGAAAACACAGAGCCAGGGGGCCGATCTTTGAATAGAAAAAAGAGTGGATCTGCAGGGTCCCAAATGAATTGGCTTATTCGAAAAAGGCCTTTTTCTTTGGAAGATCTATCTCGTGTCTTGTACTGCATGGTTCCACTCTGCAAGAACTCCGAATCATTCTCTTCAAGCTCATCCTCTTCATCATACAAGATCCGCTTGCCCCGAAATGACCTGGACCAATAGGAAAATCCCAATTCATTGGGCCTTTCGATACAAAGAAAGCCCCAAGGGCGCCATATTGTAGGAGCCCAAACTATGTGATTGAATAAATCCTCCTCTATCTGTTGCGGGGCAAGGGCGCCTTCTTCAAACTCCGATTCGTCTTTTTCAGAGAGAAATCTCTGATCAAGGATAGAACAAGATCCGTTTTGCCTCCTCTCTAAGGGATTCCTCGGTTCGGGCCGAAGAAGCAATGTCACTCGATCATTCTCAAACTTACTGCAATTTTTTTCTGTCCGTGAAGATCCCACCAGAGCGCCTTCTACTTCTAATAGGCCATGAACTAGATCAGAATCATTCTCAACGAGTCCATAGGAAGTGATCCCGTTTTTTTCATCGGGTCCGGGTAAAGACCAAAGATCTTGAGCGACCGATCCGGCAGTACAACTCAAAAGATAAAGAAGTATCGTCAATTTCTTCATGCTCGTTCCAAGTTCGAAGTACCATTTGTACAAATAAGAATCCCCCTCGTTACATGATTTCTTCTTCAGATAGATAGATATAGGATCTATGGGGCAATTACTTAAATTACTTAGAAGTACATTTTGTGCTACAGCCCTTCCTATCTGATAGAAAAGGATCCCATGATCCTGAACCAATCTTACCTGGGATTGCAAATCCCAAGTTTGTCTATGAAGAGCGGATCGAATTGTATTAGTGTCTATAATTGATTTCTTCTGTGTAATACTAATTGATAGGACCTCATTGGTAAGTGCTACAATATCTCGTGCATTGGGCCCCATGGTTATGGACCCGAATCCGTTAGTATGGAACATTTTATTTTCCAAGTGAAATCCCCTAGTATATGAAAGAGTGAAAAAGTACTTTCGTTGTTGTGGAATAAGAAGCCTTCGTAACTTAATGCACGTATTTAATTTTTTCGGAGCTATTAGAGCGGGATCCACTTTTTGGGGAATATGAGTCGAAGCAATAACAAGAATATTTATAGGAGAACATCTTTCACAATCCCTGGAGAGATGGTTCACTAATAGCCCGAGGGATAAGTAATTCGACTCATTCACATCCAGATCATGAATGTTGGGGATCCATATTATGCAAGGAGACATTGCTCTTGCTAATTCGAATTGAAGGGTGATAAACAATCGGGCTATTTCCGCCTTCATCTCCCTATCCATAGTTAGCGCATTCATCCAAGTGAGCAGTTCCAGCTCTGTAGCAAGGTCACGATCGATATCGTCATCAATATTGTCACTATTATCCATATCGATATCGTCACTAGCATCAATATTGTTACTATTATCAATATCGATATCATCAATAAATTGAGGATTCTTATCCAGGAACTTGTTCGGAAATACCGTAATGAAAGGAACATAGGAGTTTGTCGCTAGGTATTTTACCAAATAGGATCGTCCAGTTCCTATAGAACCTATCACTAAAATACCCCTAGAGGGGGATAAGGCTAAGCGGAGCGAAAAAGGTTTTCCATGAGATGGGAAATGAAAACTATTAGTCCCATACGAAGTTTGTGAATAAGTGATTGTCTGAGAATGAGCAAGGAATATCCGTCTTTCTGCTAAACAGGAGGTATTGAACTCATAATTCATTAGATGCTTTTGATGAATGTCAACTAAGTATCGTAAATAAATTGCTCCCGGTTGTTCAATCATTTGATAACCAGAGTCATTCTTTGAGAAATGATCACTATGAGTCAGACTCAATAGAATTCTTTTTTCTGTCGTTAAGGCGGATAGCTGAACCAATAATTTTCTTTCTTCCTCATGAATCGAATCACTGTTCGCGACCCAGGATTCTATTTTATCATCAATCCAAACCCCGTTCACGTTTTTTCTTTTTATTATCAATGAATAGATCTCTTTACTTGTATGACTTATATGTCTCGTATTTAGAGAAAAAGCGATTCGAGTGATTGGGCGCAGTATGAGCTCGATGATACCAATGCCTTTGATATTAAAATCTTTATTCTTAAAATTCTTAAAACGGATTGATTTTACCCCAGAAGTTAGACCAATCCTATTGAGGCCAAAAACAAAACCCTTTATTTCTTCTAACGAATCTCGTAATTGTTCCATAACAACTAGAAAAATATTCTTTAACCAAAAAGAATTTGGTTCAGACCTAGGATACTTATCTAGAAGTTTTCGCAACTCAATCGCAGATGATGGAGTCATCAATGATTTTAAACTTTTAAACTCTGTCTGTAACTCACTAAACGCCCGCGAAATAAAGAAAAAATGTATAGAAACGAGATAGCCAGCAACAAGAAGAAGGAAAAGAAGTGAATAGAAAAATTCCCAAAATTTGGTTGATCTCAGATGTTTGGATATCAACGACGACTGAGTTTTTCGACGAATCATTTCTTTGGACAGAAAAAGATTATGTAACCACTTACTCGAGATCTCTCTTCTGAGAAATAGCGGCATCTTCGACAATCTTATCTGAAGAATTCGCCATGATAAACCAAGAATATCCTGAAAAAGGGAGACTCTGCTACTTAATATTGACAATAGGTATGAAAAATTCTCGCTAAAAATAGAAGTTAAATATTTGTACCCGGTCGAAGTAAAGAAGCTTGGTAGATATGTTTGGAATAGATTCCATGTTTCTGATAAAATTGAAAAAGAACTATCTCGTTGAAAGGTTGTAAACATCCGCTCTTTATGAACCCCAGCGCCTTTCTTTAGACAAAGACTATGTTTTTCAGATGATAAATATTTACCAGAAAAGAGAATGTGAACCAAACCCATATTTGAATTGAAATTGGGATACTCATGAAAATTATTTACTTCTGAATCAGATAGATTAATATCTGAAAGAGGTTTACAATAAGTTCTTTCCAAATCGCCTTTTTGTGCCTCTGTTAGAGGTGTTCCAGAAGTTTCTACGATCGAAGAAATAGCTCTACGAATGACTGGATCGGGTTGAATTAAAAAGTTAAAATATTTGTCCAAGTTATACCCTTCGTCACCACTTTGGGGAAAATCCTTAGGTATGAATATGTTAGATACTTGGGATTCGATTGGTGAAAGAGTAGCTCTACTCCAAAAAACATGTTTTTTTTGACCCACGCACAAAGAAAAGATTTTTTTGCGAAACAACAAGATATTGAGAAATTGCCCATATAGAAAATGTGAATTAGTATTCCGAGCCTTTTCCACAGAAAAGGGAAATCTTTTGTTACAATAGAACAAGAAGTGGTGCAGATGATTCCGGAATCGAAGTTGATTTGCTTTATAAAAAGAGGATATCAAAGAACTTCTGTGAAACGGTTTCGGGTGATTCAGCCAATTGTCTTTATCGTGGAATATCTTTGAGAAATAGGAATCTTTGTTATCAAAATATTTACTGTGATTAGTTCGAGTAGGTAATGAGTCAAATATACGCTTTGGTATCTTATTCAACAAAAAGGGTGATCTTGTTCCTACATTGATTACGAAGTTGGAAGTATCAAACTCTTCCAATAAGAATGGATTCAATTTTTTCAAATGAACAATTTGAAACCCTATCGATTCGAACAACTTATTGCAGAGTTGTTCATTCGAAGATTTCAATTCAGAGATGTAAATTTCGGACCTCTGAATGGGGGTATTCCCAAAGCTGACACATAAACTAGGAAATGAATTAGACAAAAATAAAATAACCTCGGTCACAAAACGAAGTACCTTAATAAAAAAAAAATGAAGTGACTGGGGCAAAAAGAAGAAACGAAGTGACTTGGACAAAAGGAAGGTAACTAACTTATACACATTTTTTTCTACTTTTTTTTCAACTTTCTTGCGAACTTCAAACCAATGAATCAAATTTTTAGTCAGACAAATACGTAATTGATCAAACAGAACTTGAAAATAGCGCTTTTGGACTTTAAAATCACTTTTCTGCTGAGAAAGGAAATGTTCCAAATGTTCCTGGAAATTCTTGGTCCCATTGGACCTTTTGTATATATAGGTATGATCCTGTTTGATCATACATTTCATTATAGTTCTTTGATTGAAAATAGCCGTTCCTTTTCGATCCCCTTGCATTCTATGTTCAAAATTGCGGTCGGATTTATTCATTAAAAATAATATATTAAATAGATTTCTTATGTACCCATCATCGTTTTGCTTTAGATCTACCAAACCATTCCCGCAGGAGATCCACCAGACCCGTTTTTGTCTGATCCTCTTAAAAAAATATTCAATTTCCTCATAACGAAAAAGAATAGGAGACAGGACCCATAAAGATTTATTTTTCGATTCAGCCCTGGCATTCAATACCTCATTCAATAAATTTTTTTTATCCAATCCGTATGAATCAATATAAATATAAAAAGAAAATCCCTTGTGATACACCAGATCTGGCTCGCTTATTAATAGAGTAAAAAGCTCTGTCATTTCTTGTAATCTCTCTTCTGATTCAAAATCGTGGCGTAACGGATATGCCCCACGGTTCCTTTCATGGAATCGGTGAAATAAAAAAAACAATGAATTTTTCTTGAAACTGTCCATATCCGGGTCATGCTTCGGAACCCTATCCCAGCGCGGATCTGATGAAATAGAATGAATTGAGACAGTCTTTTGTAAATATGTAATGATTCTTCGGAGATTTTTTATTTCTTTATTTTCTGCTCCCCGGACAAAAGAAAGATGGTTCTTCACGAATTTATGATCTAAAGTGGACTTCTCAGTAGGATTCGACCACAGATGAAGTTCGGACCATCTATCAGAGCAAAAAGAGCGAACGGATCTTGTAGGATTACCAATAAATTCTTCCATTTCGCCCGGAAACATAAAATTTATCATCGGGTTCTCGCGTTCCTTGAATAACTGGGACGTTGAGCAATATCCGGAAAGGCTTTTCGGTAATCGGTCTGATTCTAAAGTCATGGAGCTTTCTTCTAGTTGTTGAACCTCTCTTTTATTTATCAATGCGTGATATTCCGAATCCTCATTTCTAATGGAAGCCAAACGTTCTATGGATTGATCCTCGGATCCTTTCAGTTGGCTAGAATCCGTTACGTTAACTAAACTAGATCCTGTGGAATCATATTGAAGATTTGACAAGACATTCCGTCCCTTGCTAAAAAACCGACCCTTGTTTCCCAACCACGCATTGCTCGAAATCTCTCTCGATACATTCCTCAAAAAAGACGATTCGGGCGGATTATTCCCCCAACTACGGAAGAGATCTCGGCGGAATTGCCACATATAAAAGTGAGTACAATTTTGCAACGAGATAGTCCCCCTTTTTATCGAGAAGAGATGGAAAACATGCCGAATCTTATTTGATTGAATAGTTGACTCAGGCCCTTCTCCTTTTGGTCTTTTTTCACGAAAAGCAGACATCAGATAAGAAATACAGTCTTTCACTAATATTTTGAATAAAGGTCCCGAATTCCAGTTGATTCTATTTTCACTCTTCCTCGTAGAAAGACGATAGAAAAATTCCCAATCAGGGTCATTGTGGGTCAGATCATCCATATAATATACAAATGTAAACTCCATATTTTTTCTAAATTTATCTTTGAATAAGATATCAATTCCGCCGACAGTTTCATTAGCTATCGGACAACTAAAATTCCCCCTTTTTACCCCGATAAAGTTCCTCCACCGCCGCGAACCCCAGTTTGATTCAGGCACGCTACCCTTTTTTGTTATTGTGAGAACTCCAGCAGTCTCTTTCGGATTCAGGAAATACCTCTCGGAGATGTTTTTTCCCTTTGGAAAATACAGGAGCAAAACACTCAATCTATTGATATTTGAAGACCCAATGGCTTCTTCCAATCGATCTTTTATGGGTCCAGTGGAATTCATAGGTATAGGAAAAAGTCCTGTCAAATAGAGGTTTTTTCTTTCGACCATATTTTGATTGTTAATACGATATATAAGGACCCCCACTACAAAGAGTATTACGCCCTTGATCGTGAAATATCGATTGCTTGGTGAACCCTGTAAATTGCGTGAAAGTAGGATACTAAAAATTCGTGGGTCAAAGAGTTTTAAAAAACGTTCTTGGTGGAAAAAAAGATGAATGAGGGATCCCACTGAATTCAATTTGGTCCACGAATCTAATAATAATAAATAGTAATAATTATGGATCTCTCTCATTATCTCTCTCAATTCTAGAATGCCTAACTTGACTTGGTGTCTCATCATTTTTTTCATTTTTGTTTTTTCACTCCCCCCCTTTTTTTTTAATTAAATTGCAGCTATTTTTCTTTATTATATTATTCTATTTTTCTTCTATTGGAATATTGGAACATATGGACAAGGGTTCCTTTTAAGCATCCATGGCTAAGTGGTTAAAGCGCCCAACTCATAATTGGTGAAGTCGTAGGTTCAATTCCTACTGGATGCATGCCATCGCGACCCTTCAACAAATCTCTTTTAATTGGTTCTGTATCAGTGGAATATCTTCCAGGCATAACGAATTTATAAGGTTTATGTCTAGCATAGATCAATATATCATAACATATCGTTCAATTCATGTCCATATCATATATATATCATATATCATAATAGATATCTTCTATATATGAAATATATGATATGATTCTATGATATAGTAAAAACTAGCATTCTTTTTGAGACTTGAACTCATAAGGAATAAAATATACATACATTCTTTACAGACAAAAATATTCGTTTATTGGGGAATAATCTATATACTTTGAATGTCGAATCAGGATCAACTAAGACAGAAAGAAAACAAAAGTAACTTAAATAAAAAATCAAAATACTGAATAGATAGCATGGTAAGAAAATTAAACAAAACTTATGCCCCGAGCACACGCAACGGAACCATAAAGGGTCAGGTGAAATCTGCTCGCGGAAAGAATTTGATCTATGGAAAGCATCGCTGTGGTAAAGGTCGTAATGCCAGAGGGATCATTACCGCAAGGCATAGAGGGGGAGGTCATAAGCGGCTATACCGAAAAATAGATTTTCGGCGGAATAAAAAAAACATATATGGTAGAATCATAACCATCGAATACGACCCTAATAGAAATGCACACATTTGTCTCATACATTATAGGAATGGTGAGAAGGGGTATATTTTACATCCGAGAGGGACTATAATTGGAGATACCATTGTTTCTGGTACAGAGGTTTCTATAAAAATAGGAAATGCCCTACCTTTAACCGAAATGCCCTTAGGCACGGCTATACATAACCTAGAAATCACACGTGGAAAGGGTGGACAATTAGCTCGAGCAGCAGGTGCTGTAGCTAAACTTATTGCAAAAGAGGGAAAATCGGCCACACTAAAATTACCTTCTGGGGAGGTACGTTTGATATCCAAAAACTGCTCAGCAACAGTCGGACAAGTGGGGAATGTTGGTGTGAACCAGAAAAGTTTGGGTAGAGCTGGGGCTCAACGTTGGCTAGGTAAGCGTCCTGTGGTAAGAGGAGTAGTTATGAACCCCGTAGACCACCCCCATGGGGGTGGTGAGGGGAGAGCCCCAATTGGTAGAAAAAAACCCACAACCCCGTGGGGTTATCCTGCACTTGGAAGAAAAACTAGAAAGGGGAATAAATATAGTGATAAGTTCATTCTTCGTCACCGTCGAAAGCAGCAGAGAATTTAAAATTGATTTATTAAAATAGAAATCAAAAATAATAAAATATTCAAATAGATAGGAGTAAACTGTGGCACGTTCACTAAAAAAAAATCCCTTTGTAGCTGATAATTTATTTAAAAAAATTGATAAACTTAACATAAAAGCAGAAAAAGAAATAATAATAACTTGGTCCCGGGGATCCACCATTATACCGATAATGGTTGGTCATACTATCGCCATCCATACTGGAAAAGAGCATCTGCCAATTTATATAATGGATCATATGGTAGGGCACAAATTGGGAGAATTTGCATCTACTTTCAATTTCCGAGGACACGCAAAAAGTGATAATCGATCTCGTAGGTAATATTAAGACTAAAAAATATTTAGCTGCTTATTATGATTCTTTAGTAGGAGGCAAACGTTATGTACCAGATGATAAATACGAAACCCCCGGAAATCTACGCTTTAGGTCAACATATATCTATGTCGGCTGACAAAGCACGAAGAATAATTGACCGAATTCGTGGGCGTTCCTATGAGGAAACACTTCTGATATTAGAACTGATGCCCTATCGCGCTGCTTATCCCATTTTTAAATTGGTTTATTCGGCAGCATCAAACGCTAGTTACACTCTGGCTTCCAATGAAGCCAATTTAGTTATTATTAAAGCCGAAGTGAATGAGGGGCCCGCTATCAAGAAATTAAAACCGCGAGCTCGCGGACGTTGTTATCCGATAAAAAGACCCACCTGCCATATAACTATCGTACTAAAAGATATCTCTTTCTACGATTCTGATTCTGAATCTGTCGAGCTAAATTTGTTAAAAAAAGCAAGATGAAAAAAATTCTATAGCTAAAGCATATTCTGATCTCCATAATAGGAGGTTTTTATGGGACAAAAAATAAATCCACTGGGTTTCAGACTTGGTACAACCCAAGACCATCATTCACTTTGGTTTTCACAACCAAAAAATTATTCTGAAAGTCTACAAGAAGATAAAAAAATAAGAGATTTTATCAAGAATTATGTACAAAATAATATGATAAAAGCCTCTGGCGCCGAGGGAATTGCACGTATATATATTCAAAAAAGAATCGATCTGATCCAAGTCGTAATCTTTATGGGATTTCCAAAATTATTAATAGAAACTAGACCGCAGGGAATCAAAGAATTACAAAGGACTCTACAAAAAGAATTCAATTTTGGAAACCAAAAACTTAACATTACTATCACAAGAATAGAAAAACCTTATGGAAACCCTAATATTCTTGCCGAATTTATAGCCGTACAATTAAAGAATAGAGTTTCTTTTCGAAAAGCAATGAAAAAAGCTATTGAATTAGCTGAACAAGCAGATACAAAAGGAATTCAAGTACAAATTGCAGGGCGCGTTGACGGAAAGGAAATTGCACGTGTCGAATGGATCAGAGAAGGAAGGGTTCCACGACAAACTATTCGAGCTAATTTGGATTATTGTTCTTATCCAGTTCGAACTATCTACGGGGTCTTAGGCGTAAAAATTTGGATATTTCTAGATCAAGCCAAATAAATTTTTATTCCTTCTCTTTACCTTCGATACCAGGAATTTAACAAAGAACGGGAAAAATTATAAAAAATTAGAATTTAGAATTTTCTAATAAATAAAAATTAATTTTATAGGGTTTAATAAAAATTTGATTTATTTTTTTATATAATTATCATTGCTATGCTTAGTGTGTGACTCGTTGATTTTGTATTTTTAGGGTTAGGATTAAACCATACCCAAAGTCGGAACTACTTACTGGAGAAGAAGGAACTAATAACCAACTCATCAACTTCACATTATCCGGATCTAAAGAACCAGTGACGGTATGATTGATATTATAGTATTGATATATAGTCTAGGTCATATCGTTGTAGCAACTGCCATTTTTTTGCATAAACAAATAAAGAGTATGTAAGTTGCGAAGAAAAATAGAAAAAAAGATGTAGATAATTGGAAGGAGGAGAGAAAAAAAGAAAAAGAATCTAAATGATTTAAAATTCCAATATGTAAGGTCTATCAAAAAGGCAGTGTAATAAAGCATGAATACTTAATTTATCCATACCCTAATGAATTCAATTGATTTATTGAATTCATAGAATAGATAGAATAAAAAAATAAAGAGCTTCGAGCCAATAAAGACTAAGAAAAATGGCTAAAGACCTCCTTTTATTCTTCTTACGTACTATTATACTCTTTCTACTATTCTGAGCTCCATTGTCAAATTCGGACCTAACCATTAAGTAAGAAGCGATGGGAACGACGGAACTTGTGAATGCAAAAGATTCTAGAAACAAAATATTAAAGATTCACTAGTCGGGATGGCGGAATGAGCCATTGAAAGAGTCAATATTCGCCCGCGAAAACTTTCTTTTTGCTTGCAAAAGCCATCAATTAAGATAAAGAATAAATAATAAGGAGAATGTAAGTGATTAGTTAGACTACTACAATATTTTACAATATTTGTAAAACGAAAATGTTGAATTTAGACTAGATTCCCAAAAAAGATCTATAAATTACTTTAGTAAAAATCCAAATTTTGAAAACCTTTATTCGCGAGGAGCTGGATGAGAAGAAACTCTCACGTCCGGTTCTGTAGTAGAGACGGAATTCAGAAAAACCATCAACTATAACCCCAAAAGAACCAGATTCCGTAAACAACATAGAGGAAAATTGAAGGGAATATCTTATCGAGGTAATCATATTTGTTTCGGTAGATATGCGCTCCAAGCACTTGAACCTGCTTGGCTCACATCTAGACAAATAGAAGCAGGTCGGCGAGCAATGACACGAAATGCGCGTCGTGGGGGAAAAATATGGGTACGTATATTTCCCGATAAACCAGTTACAGTACGGCCCGCGGAAACACGTATGGGTTCAGGAAAGGGATGCCCTGAATATTGGGTAGCTGTTGTGAAACCCGGTCGAATACTTTATGAAATGGGTGGAGTAACAAAAAAGATTGCCAGAAGAGCTTTTTCAATAGCAGCATCTAAAATGCCTATACGAACTCAATTCATTATTTCGGAGATAGAATAGAAGAAAAAGAAAAATATAGAACCGACCTAAAGGAATCTTAGGAATGAAACAAAAGCGCAGGTTTCTTTTTGTATTTGCGGACAAAAAATATTTATTTTTTTCTTCGCCCTTGGCACTGTAAAGAACAAAGTCTAAAAATGATATGATTCAACCTCAAACCCATTTAAATGTAGCGGATAACAGCGGGGCTCGAGAATTGATGTGTATTCGAATCATAGGAGCTAGCAATCGTCGATATGCTCATATTGGTGATATTATTGTTGCTGTTATCAAAGAAGCAGTACCCAATATGCCTCTAGAAAGATCCGAACTAGTCAGAGCTGTAATTGTGCGTACCCGTAAAGAACTCAAACGTGACAACGGTATGATAATACGATATGATGACAATGCCGCAGTTGTTATTGATCAAGAGGGAAATCCAAAAGGGACTAGAATTTTTGGTGCAATCCCCCGGGAGTTGAGACCATTAAATTTTACTAAAATAGTTTCCTTAGCTCCTGAGGTATTATAAAATAAAAAACTAAAATTGGGAGACGTTTCTAGTGGAGTATTTGAAATAACTAGATTTAATTTTGAGTAGAAACTGTCTCACGCACATACTTTATCGAATTCATAGACAAATTGAAGTAAAAAACACGTTGATAGTATCAAATTTTTTGACCCAATATATAGTTCATCATGGGTAGGGACACTATTGCTGAGATAATAACTTCTATACGAAATGCTGATATGGATCGAAAAAGAGTGGTTCGAATAGCATCCACTCATATTACCGAAAATATTGTAAAACTACTTTTACGAGAAGGTTTTTTTGAAAACGTGAGAAAGCATCGAGAAAACAACAAAAATTTTTTTGTTTTAACCCTGCGACATAGAAGGAATAAGAAAAGACCCCTTAGAAATATTTTAAAATTAAAACGGATAAGTCGACCCGGTCTACGAATATATTATAAGTCTCAACGAATTCCTAGAATTTTAGGCGGGAGGGGGGTTGTAATTATTTCTACTTCCCGAGGTATAATGACAGACCGAGAGGCTCGACTAGAAGGAATCGGGGGAGAGATTTTATTTTATATATGGTAATCTTTAGGGTAATATTTTGAATAGACAAATTTTAAATTGGATCCAAACTTCCTATTTTTAAATTTTGGGAACGGAAAAAAGATTGTTGAATCCGGTCCCCCATTAGTGAATCCTTTAGGGTCGCTCACAGTACCTGAGATGAAATAACAAAAAGGAATTCCGGGAGATTTATTTAATGAATGAATCACTTTCTACTTCCTAATAGTCTGTTCTGGGTTTATTTCGATAAAAAAGATCAGCTTCTAAGTTTTGTTTTGGAAAATATACGGCGTAGGTTTTTGGATATCGACATAAAATAAAGTCAATTTTTAAGTAAGTTGTTATACTTCAACCGGAGGGCGGATATTTGATCGACTTTGCAACGCAACAAACTTTCGAAGGATTCTTTTTTGAACTTAAAAATGCCTTTCGCGCGAATCCAATTAAAGATGCAAATTCTAAAACGAAA